GATTTGTTACGGTCAGCGATGTTGGTGAGTTGGGTGAAGGTACGGAAAGAGAGGGATTCGAACCCTCGGTAAACAAAAGTCTACATAGCAGTTCCAATGCTACGCCTTGAACCACTCGGCCACCTCTCCTACACAACGATTATGACCCAGGAACCGAATGAATAGCGAGTTATTCATATTTTCTTTTTGTTTGGATTGGCTAGGTAAGGTACAACCAACCAATTCTAACTAAAAAAATATCAAATTTTTGAGAAAGATCTTTACTTCAATTCAAGGCTTGGAGATTAAAATAAAAAAGTTTTTTCTTGTGCTTGTGAAAGGTTAAAGTAAAAAGATATATTTTTCATATTTGCGAAGATGATGTTCCCGCCCTTTTCTGATATGATATTTATACGGGATTAAATCAATGAATTGGAAGGAATCAACGGATTGATGGGTTTATGTTTTTTAGACTATGATTAATGGATACCTTTCGATCATGATTACATTTAAACGACAATTCCATAAAAATTAGAAAATTCCTTTCTATAGTTCTATAGTTTTAAAGTTTTCACCAAAAAAATCGATTATTTCATAGATCTCTTACAAATTCATGACTCATCCTGGGGCTATTTGATTGTATAGTGTCTACTCACTATGCACATAACACAAACAAAATAGACGGTTATTCTATTTACATCATAGAATAATTATTCAATTCTTTTTCCCTCCCTCTTTGGATGATAATTCAATCAAAGTCTTTCGCCCGAATCTATAGTAAAAATTCCTTGATTCTTCAGCTTCGATGAAATAGGACTAGTTCGCCCATTGGTATACTACATTTGGATTGGATGAATTCGAATCGTATTCAAATATTTATTATTGATTCCTGCAAAAAGGAGCAATTTGAGTCTTTGAATATGAGTAGTAGTAGAGGGTTCGTATCTTTACATTTTATTTAATATTGATATTTTAATTTAATTTCTTTTCTTTTGTAATGAATCTTTTTTATGCTATTTCGTATTGTACAATTCCTTTGTTTGTAGGATCATTTTCCCACGAGGGGGAATGAAAAGAATTTTAGAATGGATTGGTACCTATGTCTAGATCACGGATAAATGGAAATTTTATTGATAAGACCTTTTCAGTTGTGGCCAATATTTTATTACGAATAATTCCAACAACTTCAGGCGAAAGGGAGGCATTTACCTATTACAGAGATGGTGTGATTTGATTCTTTTTCCCAGTCTTATGAGAAAGACAAAAAATTCGGGATAGAACGAAAAAATATTATTATTTTGATAGATTATTGAAATAAATCTACGCTTGTTGAAGGTGAAGTTTAGAAATAGAGCAATTCCTTCTGTCGTGTATCCCCGATTAATGCAGCCTCATATGCTTCCATTATCCATTTTAGTATTGAGCGAAAGGTTACACCTATCGGTTCTGTATTACAGGTCAATCCCACTCTACTAGTGCTAATAGGCAGCATAGGGGAAAAGCACTACACCTAGAAATCAACAAGACGAAAACTTTGTTAAAAATTACTTACCCCCTTTCCTTATCTGGATTGGGACTTAAAAGAATGGTTGGGACAACAAACATCCATCTCGTTCGTACCTTGGATACCCATATAACCATCAAAGACTGTTGAAGTGACTAATTCCTGGAAATTAGGGGGCGTTGAGGACAAAGAAATTGTTGGAGTTACCATTTCTATCTAGTACCAACACGTTTGATGTTAACAAAAGCTCTCGCGCAGGAAGGTTGGCTAGAAATTTCGTGCAAAAACACTAGCCCCGCTCAATTCATAATGAGAATAATCGATACATGGAATCAAAAACGATTGAAATATTATCATTATGCATATAAGGGAGGAGCCGTATGAGATGAAAATCTCACGTACGGTTCTGGAACGGAGATTCTTTGAATCGAATGACGACCGTAACGGATGTCAGCCCAATCCGAAGGAAATTATGCGGAAGCTTTACAGAATTATTATGAAGCTATGCGACTAGAAATTGATCCCTACGATCGAAGTTATATACTCTATAACATAGGCCTTATTCACACAAGTAATGGGGATCATACGAAAGCTTTAGAATATTATTTTAGGGCACTAGAACGAAACCCATTCTTACCACAAGCGTTTAATAATATGGCCGTGATCTGTCATTACGTGCGACTATCTCCACTATAGAAAGATAAAAGGAAAGAAAGACCAAAAAAATGTTCTAGTAAATACGAAAAAAAAAAGAAAATAGGCTCTCTACATATGCATCGTCAAAAACAACGATTTTTATGAGCTGTAGCAAGGAACGAAACTTCATATGAGTCGAAAATATGAAGAAATAAGATATGCCTAGATACTTTATTCTATGGATAAAAAAATCTAATTGATAGAGAAGAAGCACCGTAAAGATCAATTAACGAGGTTTGGGCCAATACATTAAGAACTGCTTACTTATGCCATAATCTAAGATAGAGAAAAGTTAGTAATCTGCTTATGTAATAGAGGCGA